TACACCAAAAGATGCAGTCAATACAGCCAAAATTACACCCGTAACCCAAGTTAATTCGCGAGGTTTTTTAAAACCACCTGTGAGATACACACGAAATACGTGTAGGATCATCATTAAGACCATCATACTTGCCGACCATCGATGAACTGATCGGATTAACCAACCAAAGTTAGCTTCAGTCATTATATATTGAACAGAAGCAAAAGCTTCAGTAACGGTCGGACGATAATAAAAAGTCATAGCAAATCCCGTTGCTACTTGGACTAAAAAACAAGTAAGTGTAATTCCTCCTAAACAATAAAATATATTCACATGAGGCGGAACATATTTACTGGTTATATCATCGGCAATCGCCTGAATTTCAAGACGTTCTTCGAACCAATCATAGACTTTATTGAGATAGGTAAACCAATGGAACCCCCCCCAGAGAACCGTATATGAGAATTTCATCTCGTACGGCTCAAACAAAAATACCCAAATACTGGTTGTAACGAAAACAGATATGTGTAATAGAAAGTTTAAAACTTCTTTATTTAATCCTATGATTTTAATTTTCTTTAACGTTAACGATAAGAAAAAATAGAGATCCGAAAGCTATTCTTTTTGGTTATAATGCCAAAATCTCAAGTCGGCTCACTCATCTTTATCTTGATCTTTTAAGGCCTCTTGAATATTCTACTATTTACTTCATTTTTTTATTGTGTATAATGTGATTTTACTGCTGTCTTCTTTCTTATTATATTATTGAATTTTTATTATTGATAGGAATTCTCTTGTTAGGACCATATGAATCAATTAAAAAAACATCAGATTCATACTATAACCACGATGATTCAAAAAAACCTTTAATTGAAGTCCAAAAATTCCCTGAGTAAGAACTGCTGGATCATCACTTATTCAATGAATAGCTATAATGAAAAAAATTCAAGGAAACGTTTGTCTTTTGATCAAAATAAAGATAAGCTCCGGAAGCTTGAAAGAATGAAAATTATTCAATTTATTTTTACAACTCTTTGAAAAGTTTTTTAAGTCCGATTGCGAGGTCTAAATATTTAGTATGAATCATAGTTCTAATATTTTTAGAATCCATTTTCTATATTCCGTGCTCCAGATACTAGAATAAATATCTGACGGGATAAAACCATCTCTATCAAGATGACAGATCCAGTTTATGTTCTGTACTTTCAATAGGATCAATTAAAACAAGCCACACACTCATATTCCGGAAATACAGAAACAAAGAAATTCCACGATCAAACTACCAAATCAAAATGGAATAGGCTAACAAACAATAAGAAACCTAAATGCTTAACTTTCCTTTCTATTGAAAAACGAATTACTCGATTCTTGTGAATCTAATTCATAGAAATTCCGTCCAGTAAAATGGACGAATTATAAATCTCCAAAATAATAGATAGAAATATCGCAAATAGAGCCATTGCAACACCCATCAAAGGAGTAGTTCCCCACCCCGGAGCTACTTTACCATATTCTGAATTTAAAGGTTTCAATAAATCCCCTATAACAGTTCGTCTTGGACCAGATCTAGAAGTATCCTCAACGGTTTGCGTAGCCATAAATACTATTTTTTATTCATTTAGATCTGTTGACTTTGTATACCATTCCGCTGTAAATATAAGGATCTTATCCTATAGATCTAGTGTGATCTTGAAACTTTATAATTAGAATAATGGAAACAGCAACCCTAATTGCCATCTCTATATCTGGTTTACTTGTAAGTTTTACTGGGTATGCCTTATATACTGCCTTTGGGCAACCCTCGCAACAACTAAGAGATCCATTTGAAGAACATGGGGACTAGTTGAAGTAATGAGCGCTCCATATTGGATTGGGGGCTCATTACTTCAATTAAGATAATAAAAAATTATTTAACCTTTTTCGTCGGAACTTTAGGGGGTTCTCTAAAAAAGATAGCGAAAAAAAGAATTCCTAAAGTCGAGACTAAGAGGAATGTATAAACCAATGCTTCCATAGATTTGATCGTGGTTTCCAATTATAGCTTTCATACCTGTTTATAGGGGCTCATTTCCCACCAAAAAAATAAAAAGAGTAGTAAATGCAATGATTGAAATAAAGATTTATCTAGTTCTCTATGTGAAATTCAAAATCATAAAAAAAAGTCGAACAAGGAAAGAATGTTAGACTACCTGTCTTTTTGTAGTTGGATCTCCAAGTTTTTGGAATGCTCCAAATTCTACTTGAGCATCTAAATCTGGGTCGATACCAGCAAAAACATCTCTGAACAAAGTTCTAGCACCATGCCAAATGTGCCCGAAAAAGAATAGCAGAGCAAATGAAGCATGTCCAAAAGTAAACCAACCCCTCGGACTGCTACGAAAAACACCATCTGATTTCAAAGTAGCACGATCTAATTCAAAAATTTCACCCAATTGAGCACGTCTAGCATATTTTTTCACAGTAGCGGGATCGCTATAACTGACTCCATTAAGCTCGCCACCATAGAACTCAACAGTTACACCTACTTGTTCGACACTATATTTCGATTCTGCCCTTCGAAAAGGAACATCGGCCCTAACAATTCCGTCCCCGTCTACCAAAACAACTGGAAATGTTTCAAAAAAAGTAGGCATACGACGTACAAAAAGCTCATGCCCCTCTTTATCTCTAAAGACAGGATGTCCTAACCAACCGACGGCTATTCCATCTCCATTGTCCATTGAACCTGCTCTAAATAACCCCCCTTTTGCTGGATTATTTCCGATGTAATCATAAAAAGCTAATTTTTCGGGAATTTTAGACCAAGCTTCTGATAAACTTTGATTTTCGGCTAGTCCAGCACCAACTCTTCGATATATTTCTTGCTGGAAGTATCCCTGATCCCATTGATAACGAGTAGGACCAAATAATTCAATGGGGGTTGTTGCTGAACCATACCACATAGTTCCAGCAACGACAAACGCTGCAAAAAAGACAGCAGCAATACTGCTGGAAAGGACAGTTTCAATATTTCCCATACGTAATCCTTTATATAGACGTTGGGGTGGACGCACACTAAGATGGAAAAGACCTGCTAATATGCCCAACGTTCCTGCTGCAATATGATGAGAAGCTATCCCCCCCGGAACAAAAGGATCAAAACCTTCCACGCCCCACGCGGGATTTACAGATTGTATCCTTCCAGTTAGTCCATAAGGATCGGACACCCATATTCCAGGACCATACAATCCTGTTACATGAAATGCGCCAAAACCAAAACAAGCCACCCCTGCAAGAAATAAATGAATTCCAAAAATTTTGGGCAAATCCAAAGAAGGTTTTCCAGTACGTTCATCACAAAAGATTTCTAGATCCCAATAAACCCAATGCCAAATAGCCGCTAAAAAGCACAAGCCCGAAAACACAATATGTGCTCCGGCCACACCTTCGTAACTCCAAATACCCGGATTCGTTATAGTCCCTCCTGTGATATTCCAACCGCCCCACGAATTGGTTATTCCTAAACGAGTCATGAAAGGTATAACGAACATACCCTGTCTCCACATTGGGTCAAGAACAGGGTCAGAGGGATCAAAAACTGCTAATTCATATAGAGCCATCGAACCGGCCCAACCAGCAACCAGAGCTGTATGCATTATATGAACAGAAAGCAAACGGCCTGGATCATTTAATACAACAGTATGAACACGATACCAAGGTAAACCCATGAAAATACCCCTTTTATCAACAAAAAATAGACACTATGTAACTTTATTGCACTAGAAAAATTTATATTATGGACTCTAGCCTTTCATTAGATTTTCTCGGAAAATGGAACAATCATATTTGTAGAAATAAAAAGAAACAGATTTATTCTATACCCGATAAGTAACAATACGCAATGGTGGGGAGACGAGAGGGGTTGACAATTTTATCTAGGAATATTTAAATAAATAAATGCAGACATATTCGCTTATCACCCCAATGACCCATTCGTAACAACTTTACTTTATTTAGTATTCCCTTTTCTTTTTTATCAAAAAAAATGCAATTGCAATATAATAATAATAAATATAATAATAATAAAAGTAAATCATTTTTAACACGATAAGCTAATTCTTACGTTTCCACACTAAAGTTAGATATATGATTTTATTATTTCTCCATTTTATGCCCATTGGTGTTCCAAGAGTACCCTTTCGAAGCCCTGGGGAAGAAGATGCATCTTGGGTTGATATATAGTGCGACTTGTCAGATATAGTAGGTCATATGGGATTTACCCGTTTTCTCCCCCGATCGAGATATCCTCTCTTTCACCCCAAAAGAAGAATGATTGAATCATAAAAAATTTGGAGCGTGAAGTGTAATGAAGTACAATTCTATCGATTTTTTTATTTTTAGAGGGGGTATCCAGATTATTACGCGAAATTTTGAATAATTTATGGTTGGCTTGATTGAACCAATAAAATAAAGTACCCAGGCTCTGTTTAGAAAAAACCAATTGGTAATATATCTACGATCACCACTTCTATCATATCCGTATATTTTACAGAAAAGATTAAATAAGAAATTCAGAAAAGGAAGAAGTTATAACAAAAATACATAGTATTGTAATATTTGTTCTATATGTGCAAATCCAAATCGGGCAGATCTTTACTCAGAGTAGAAAAGAAACCTAAAAGAATTGAAAAAGTCCATTCAGAAACAAGAAAATTACATTGTGATTGGGTTGCGATCTCGATGAAAGCAATACATCAATGAGAAGATAGTTCAATAAATTGAGTATATTATTATTTTTTTCTTTAAAAGTTCGAAGAAGTCCATTATGAAAAGAGAAAGGGGTTTAAAATCGACACATTGATTCCTTTTTTGCTTATATGATTTTTGGTGAACTGTATGCATCAAAAGGTGCATGTACGGCTCTTAAGGAAAAAAATGGAATCCTAATCAATCGACTTTATCGAGAAAGATTACTTTTTTTAGGTCAAGAGGTTGATAGTGAAATATCGAATCAACTTATTAGTCTTATGGTATATCTGAGTATAGAGGAAGAGAATAAAGATTTGTATCTGTTTATAAATTCTCCGGGGGGGTGGGTAATACCCGGAATAGCTATTTATGATACTATGCAATTTGTACAACCAGATGTACAGACAGTATGTATGGGATTAGCCGCTTCAATGGGATCCTTTCTTTTGGCAGGAGGAGAAATTACCAAACGTCTAGCATTCCCTCACGCTTGGCGCCAATGATTCTTTTATTTGAGAATATATATAAAGACTATACCTTCGCCATAAAAACATTTAATAAAAACATTTAATAAGTAATAATAGCATGGTATTTTGAATTCCATATGCAAATTTTTGTTTTTTAAATCATTCGATTATATATAGAAAGAGTAGTATGAAAAAAAGGGTATTTACAATTTTATCTGATCTATCAGGAACCTTGTTTAATTTTAGTGTCACAGACTTTTTTGTTTTTTTTTTCATACCAGAAAACTTTTAACAATTTTTATTTTAATTAGAAGAAAACAGAACATATGAAAAAAAAAAGAAACTTTCGGATTGTTGAATAACAAAATGATATAAAAAACAACGGAACCATCGTAGTATTTTTAAATAGATTCAAAAAAGAAAAAAGAAAGTTGGTTATTGTATTGTTTATTATTTAAGGATTTGGATCCAAAAGACCCGGTAGATTTTGTACTTCTTTTTTCTTTGATGGAAAAAAAATTCATCGAAGAAAATACTCTATCCATAGAGGAAAAAAATGAATTGCATGGGTCGAAAAGCCGTATGCATCAATACGCAGAAAATGCTTGTACGGTTATTGAATATTATGTTTGCTCTTTTCTTTTTTTATTTGTATTTATCCCTTTTATCTTTATTTGGGAATAAGGACAATCTTTACCAATATAGGAGAAATCATTATCAAAATCTTTATCAAGATAAGGGAAATACTTATTAAGTTATAAAATCAGGGTAATGATCCACCAACCCGCTAGTTCTTTTTATGAAGCACAAACGGGAGAATTTATCCTGGAAGCGGAAGAGTTACTGAAAATGCGTGAAACTATCACAAGGGTTTATGTACAAAGAACGGGCAAACCTTTATGGGTTATATCTGAAGACATGGAAAGGGATGTTTTTATGTCAGCAGCAGAAGCCCAAGCTCACGGAATTGTAGATCTTGTAGCCGTTGAATAAAAAATCGGTGGCAAGGATTATTCTAAAAAAATAAAGATTTGAAATTTCATTTTTTAATCTTCTTACTTTAATTTTAATATAATATCTCTATTAGTTAATCTATTAATAGAATATAAGTAATTCACGGTTAGGATAGATCTAAACCTGCTCATTATATATATATTACGACTTACCATGCCAACTATGAAACAACTTATTAGAAACACAAGACAGCCAATCCGAAACGTCACAAAATCCCCAGCTCTTCGGGGATGCCCTCAGCGCCGAGGAACGTGTACCAGGGTGTATGTGCGACTCGTTCAGATCATATACTAAGAAAAAACCAATTTCATTTTTTCAGTATTGTTGATCGGTTAAGATAGTGTGAATGGGAAAACTACATTCACATTATCTTAACTTATATATATATACATTCTTTACATTCTTCTATCTTGTATCAAATTTATGGTTTCGATTGGTGCAAACCCAATAGTCTTAATTTACAATTTAAGATGAGAAGGACTTTCCCATCGGTAGCAAAACAAATAGAAAGTTACCTGTTAAGCGGAGAAAATACTATTTCAATTAAAGATAAAGTATGTCCTTAATGAATGAATTTTGATGGATTTTGGAAGAACGGAATAAGAGGGTCAGCTACCCAGCAAATTTTCATAATTAAATACCGTTACTGTATAACCAGATTTCGTTGTGAAAAAATCTACTTACTATATATTGGATGGGTAGAGCCAAAGAGTGTGAACTGTACAAGTTAACAATAACATTGATTAAATGAATATAAAATGAAAAGAAAAAAGGCTCCGGTGTATAGAGAGGACCTGCCCGTTTCTAAAAAAAATCATAGAAACGATGGAACCCACTAATTTTATATATATGTCCTATTTCATTTACTATTACTATGTTTTTTGATATCTAGTATCAATACAATTTATTATTTTGAGGTTCAATATTTAGAAAAAAAAAAATATATATAAAATCGTGGTTGGGGAGGTTATAATAGCAAGAGCCATTGGAATTTTTTTTTTTATACATTGGAAGAATCCATTTTTGTTATTAATAGACTAGGAAGAAGAAAAGAATAACTGAAAAATCAAATAGTTATTCATCAAAGTCTCATTTATTCAATGACCAGAATTAAACGAGGATATATAGCTCGGAAACGTAGGACAAAAATTCGTTTATTTACATCAAGCTTTCGCGGAGCTCATTCAAGACTTACTCGAACTATTACTCAACAGAAAATTAAAGCTTTGGTTTCGGCTCATCGGGATAGAGATAGGAAAAAAAGAGATTTTCGTGGTTTATGGATTAGTCGAATAAATGCAGTAATTCGCGGGAATCCTAAGGTATATTCTATTTATAGTAATTTAATATATAGTCTATACACGAGGCAATTGCTTCTTAATCGTAAAATAGTTGCACAAATAGCTATATTAAAAGAGAATTGTCTTTTTATGATTGCCAATGATATCAGAAAAACCAAAAATCCCCTTAGACTTTACTCCGGGAAGGTATAGAATAGAAATTTGTTTATTTTGATAGCTTTATCATATGATAAAAATTCATATGATAAAGCTATCAAAATAAACAACCACGCTTAAAAAAAAAAATGATTCTTTGTCACCGATTATCTTTTTTCTTACAACATAAAAACCCAAATGGAATTGTCGTAATTTTCGAACAAAACATCAATCCATGTTTCATTCGAATCTAAATTCATAATTGGATTTCGAATTCTTAATTGCTATATTTTTTTTTTCTTAAAGTAGTAGTTCTAGCGGTCGACTCGCTTTTTTCAAATTGTTTTTCATTATTAAGAAAAGGTAACGAAGATAAAATACGAGCTTGTTTTATAGCAATTGTTATTAATCGTTGTTGTTTTAAGGTCAATCTATTTACGCGTCTGGATAATATTTTTCCTTGTTCACTAATAAATCGACTAATTAAACCCATGTTTTTATAATCAATTCGGTCCCCCGATTGGATCGGGGGCAAACGCCTACGAAAAGATCGCTTGGATTTAATAAAGAGTCGCTTAGATTTTTCCATGGTTTATTTATCCCTATTCCAAAAATCACATTTATTACAAGAAATACAATAAAGGATTTGTTTTTTTATTCTTATTTAATATATGTTGTTATTTTTTTTTTTTTTTTTAATGTTGTTATATAATGATATTTGTATATAATTTAACTATAAATTATAGAATACAGATAGATCTATCTATATAGATACAAAAAATAGATTATTTTACATGTTATGTTCTTTGGTTCGAAGGGTAACACACAAGCGATCAATTTTCTCTATTTCTTTATTTCTGCGTGAATTATATGTTTGCAACAACGGGGACAGAATTTTCTCAATTCCAATCGACTAGGCATATTGTGTCGATTCTTTTTAGTAATATATCTAGAAATACCCGTTGATTCCTTATTAACACTCTTTTTATCACAACGGGTACACTCCAAAATAACAATTACTCGGATATCTTTACCTTTGGCCATGAACCTCCTTTGGGTTTTTAATTCACTTAATTCTTTTCTTTTCGGATTCGAATCTAAGAAAAAGAAAAGAACGAAAAAAACTAAAATAGAAATTAATAATTCGAAACCAAATTATGAAAGATTTCGTTCCAATTAAAATTAATATAGTACAAAAATAATACAATGATCTCGAAATCTATTTCGATTCCAATTGCAATACAATTATAATACAGTATTTTAGTTTTTTAAATTAAGTATTTTTTATGATATTATTGCCCCCACCCTATCCAATCCATTTTAATTTCTGCTTTCACTCTATTATTAATAGAAATGGAATTGAATGAATAATTCAATTCCATTGAAGCCTGGACCAAATCCCGAGTTTCACTCCGAATTTCAATGAGACCGAATTAACCCTTCTTTTTTTTCTTCTTTTTTTTCTTTTCTAACTTATTCTATTACAATTGTAAAAAAGAAGAAAAAAAAGAAAGAAGAGGAGATTAATTATATATATTTAATACTTAATTGGATCTATAATCTTCTTCACCCCTTCCCGTGTCAATAACTAGAATGAAAAAAAGGGGAATATCAATGCATCTGGAAAAAAACGATTGATCTCTATCAAGAGACCCGCCAAAGCCCCGAACCATAGAGTACTTATTACAGGTGCCACGGAAAGATATGTTTTTAGATCTCGCATTTCAAATCCTCCTTTTTAAGTATTTTTTCTATATATAATTTATTTGAATTTCATATTCTTTTTTCTTATTCTAAAGAATATTAGTTCTATTTCTTTAGAATATTTTTTTCTTTTTCATATTCTATTGTATATTATAGTATAGGAAACTGAAAAAATGGCAGAAAAATAGATAATGGCAGAAAAATAGATAAAAAATATATATATATCAACAGAGAAAAATGTGGAAAACAAGATAAAGATTCTTTACAATGACACTAGAAACAAATGGAAAAGGGATGTAGCGCAGCTTGGTAGCGCGTTTGTTTTGGGTACAAAATGTCACGGGTTCAAATCCTGTCATCCCTAACTAGTACTTATCATATGATATTCCGTATTATATGATATTCCGTATTTTATGATATTCCTTATTATATATTATATGAGATGAACAATAAAACGGGACCAATTGAAGACGAATTCCAATTGGACATACATACTGAATATCTATATGTATATATATTGATATAGTATATACATGCAAAATGTATTTGGATCATATAAAATAATTTATGAAAACAAAGCGCTCTTAGTTCAGTTCGGTAGAACGCGGGTCTCCAAAACCCGATGTCGTAGGTTCAAATCCTACAGAGCGTGATTCTAGTATTGTTCGAATG